ATAAAGCTACTCAGAATCAATTGGCAAGAGGTCAACGATTACGCGAGTTGCTTAAACAATCCCAATCAGACCCTCTTACTGTGGAAGAACAGATAGCTACAATTTATATTGGAGCAAATGGATATCTTGATTCGTTAGAAATTGGACAGATAAAGAAATTTCTCATTAAGTTACGTACCTACTTAAAAAAGAATAAACCTCAATTTCAAGAAATTGTATCTTCTACCAAGACATTCACCGAGGAAGCGGAAACCTTTTTGAAGGAAGCTATTCAGGAGCACACTGAACTGTTTCTACTTGAGGAACAAGCATAAATTTATAACTCTAATTCTATTGTTAGAACAAGAGTTATTCTTGCGAATTATTTCTGATTCAAATCATTCAAAAAAGGGGTTTCTTGGTATCGCCACTTTTAAAATAGATGGAAAAAAATTGCGTCCAATAGGATTTGAACCTATACCAAAGGTTTAGAAGACCTCTGTCCTATCCATTAGACAATGGACGCTTTTCATTCCTATTTCATTCTTTCGCATTCTCCCTTTATCTTTTTGAGAAAAATAAATGAAATTTTTTTAGGTAAAAAAAAGAATGCATATTCGAATGGATGATGCATATAGAATAAAGAATATGGGGCGGGTAGCGGGAATCGAACCCGCATCGTTAGCTTGGAAGGCTAGGGGTTATAGTCGACGTTAATTTATCATTCTTAACGTCTCTAATTCAAAACCGAACATGAAAATTTTGTTTCATTCGGCTCCTTTATGGAAAATTGATGTATTCCCAGAAACAAAAATTAGATCCATAACATCTATGTCAGCTTTTCTTATTAAAGACACCCAAAGCCACTCGCTTTCTAGATGATCCCTCTAGAGAAGGGGGATTCTATTATCCCAAATCCGTCTAATCTAGTTACTTCGTTCCCTATTTCCACTCGAGGGATCCTGAGGAAAAGAATTTTATTTAGTTTCCACCGAGCTAAAATAATATGCTGATGGTTCTAGTAAACCAAAACTACCATTTTCTAGCTATTTGGCTTTAATCTTAGCTTATACAAGACAAAAATTTAAGATCTAGTTACGATTGGAAATGCACTTTTATTTTTTATCTTCATCCATAGATCCTTTACTTATATTTATTAATTGGAAGATTTGATCCAATTTTTTTTTATTATGCTTCGTGACTCTATAACCCTTTTATTCAATTTCAATTGAACTTTGGATACAAATCGTGAGAATTTCTATTTTTCCTCAAATATGCTATTGAGGGGAAAAAAATTAAACTCTTTTTAGGAAATAAAGTTTTTTTTTTTGATCGGAATATGAAAAACCCGAAAGACCCCTTAACTTTTTAAGTTATTAATTGAACGAATCACACTTTTACCACTAAACTATACCCGCCTCATATTCATTATTATATATGAATATACTTTTTGTCGAACAAAGGGATGAGATGCTATCTTAATAGCATCAGACTCATTAAAACTTGAGCGTTGACACTTCATCCTCCCCGACCAGGGGTACTTGAAGTCGAAGTACAGAAAGTTTTTAAAATAACCAAATTCTAATAAAGTTAGAATAAAGCAAAAGTCTCATTTTTCACTTGTTATAAGTCATTACTGACAGTCCAAAATTGAAGGAATTATTGAAGCTGGGCTATAACCACGACGAATTCCTCATTTTTTTTTACTTTCCCTTCAACTTTTGAATTTGAACTCGGATTAATTGGATCTTAAATGTTCAATGTCCCTTGAACAAATAAAAGAGTTATGTTATATATGTTATAACATATGTGTGTTTCATTTTTTATATTATATTATTTAATATCTGTATGTGCTTTTTTCCAGTTAAATAATTAACTAAATTGAAAAAAAAAAGACTCAAAATTCAAAATACTACTTAATTCAAAATACTACTTAATACTAATTAATAAATAAAATACGAATAAAAAAAAATTATTAATTTGAATATTCTTTTATTTTCATATTTTATAGTATTTTCTATAGTATTATATTACTAATACTAAGAAATTACACTTGGAATGGAGATAAAAATTGTCTTTATTGTTACTTCAATAACTTCAATAACAAGTATCTTTGATTTGATATAATAAAAACAAAAAATGAAATCATTTGATCTATGAAATGATTGATTCATCAGAAGTAATGTAATAACCCGGCCTGGTTAAGTACTGGCCGGGGGAATGGACTTTTCTTACAAAATGAAAATGAAGGAAGTAAGTAAATTTAAATCTTTTTTACTTCGCCTGTCACACCACATAAAAAATTTTCAATTTGAATTGGGAGAGATGGCTGAGTGGACTAAAGCGACAGATTGCTAATCCGTTGTACGAGTTATTTGTACCGAGGGTTCGAATCCCTCTCTCTCCGCTCCCCTCGATCGCTTCAGACTTTCAAAATCTTTTTTTTTATTCCTCACGTCCAGGATTACGGCCCGGATCATTAGATAAGAATCCAAAGATGAAGAGAGAAACAAAAAATATGACTACTGTGTAAACAAAGAGTTTGAGAGTAAGCATTACACAATCTCCAAGATTTTTTTTTGAAAAGGGAAATAAATTGCCTATTTTTTATCACATACACTATGTTGACATAGTGCCCCAAAAAGAAACCAAAAAGAAAATGAAGTCTTTTCTTGAAAAAGGTAATTTTTACTAATTTTTTGTTTTTGTAATGTAATAATAATAAGAAAAGAAAGATTCTGATTCCTTCATTACCAAAAATTTTTGGTCATATCCATTATTTGGTATTGTGGAGTCTTTAGAAAGTCCTTGTTTACTGGAAGGTCAGAACGAGGAAATAAGTTGATCAAAATTTATCACCGTGCGATTATTCAATTAAATTTTCTAAAAATTTGTTTCGTAAAAATCATGAATTTTTCAGAGCATTAAAGATTTTATCGAAAACTTACAGCAGCTTGCCAAACAAAGGCTAAGAGCAAAAATAGTACAGGTATGACAGGCATAACATCTACGATAGGATTGAAAAAGGCATAAGCCTCGGGCAATTTGCCGAAGAAAAAACTACTCGAAGAAAGGGTAGAATTAAGACAGATACAGATTAAACTAAAGATATTAAGCATAACAAACATTTCATTCTTGTAGATTAGAAAATTAGATTTTGATTGAGTTCTTTTTATGAGGGAAAAATGAAAAGGTAGGTCAAAAAACCTTCTTGGTCTTCGAACGCTCTCAAATCAAAAATCTTCCCTTTCATTCTCAAATGAGAATACAAGGAATTTTAGTTTCATACAATATCTTAATTTAATTTTATGGAATGATCAATCATTTTTTTCTATATTTTCATGTGTTGAATCTTAACAGTAATATATTTCATATATATTTGAATTGGGATTGACGAACGACTAATACCAATATTAGTCTTTATTAGTCTCAAAGAGAAATTTGAAATCGAAATGGGGCGTGGCCAAGTGGTAAGGCAACGGGTTTTGGTCCCGTTATTCGGAGGTTCGAATCCTTCCGTCCCAGAGCGTCTACATGAGAAAGGAAAGATTCTTCTCTTTAACAAATTTCTCTTTAAGTTTGGAAATTTTTTTTTTTTATCTTGGATATAGTGTCACCTTTTGTTATGATTTTTCTATAAAAATAAAACTTTTTTCATTTAGTTTTTCACAAATGCGATTGAGTGTACGGGTAGAAATAAAGATATTTCATTGAATTCTAAATTCAAAACAATTTTTGGGTATATCATTAAGAGACTACTATTTTAATAGTCATATTGAAGTAAGTTACTTAGGAAAACTCTTTTTTCCATGAAATCTGAATTCTCGTATTATGTAATTCATTATGGAATTCTGAATTGAAAGAAAAAAAGATCTCCTTTTCTATTTCATCCTCATAAAAACAAAAATTCTTTTTTTTATGAACCTGGCGAAGAAATTTGAAAAATCCATATTATAAATATAGAGAAACTTATGACTTTTTCGAGTTATTGGAATAGCTTATATTTTGTTAATAACTGATTTTATTCCGGAATTGGAAAATCCATAGGGCCGTTCTTTTTAGATTTAGAGTTTATTTGTTCGAGAAGAATTTTTTCCATAATTTAACATAACATCCCGAATGATCTGTTGAAGATTTTAATTAGATTTAAGGAAATGGATTCACTTTTCTTTTTTCTTTTTTAGAAATTTCTTTCACCCCATAGGATAGAGGGGCGAAATAATTTAAATCCTTTATAATATAAGACTTTTTTCCAGATAATTATTTACCTTTCCCTAGATACATACATAAAAAATATTTTGTATCATTGAGCTAATGACTATTCATGATTCCATATTGAATCAATTGCATACCGTTTCAAAATAAAATTTTAAATAAGAGGAGTGTTATGGTAAAACTTCGTTTAAAACGATGTGGTAGAAAGCAACGTGCGACTTGAAGGACATAATTCACTGTGGATTTTTCCATCCGCCATTTTCTATAGGAATGAAGATGCTCTTGAATCGGCATAGTTTGTTCTGTTCCTATTAGGAACCCAATTTGTATTTGGGTTGGTAAATAGGAATAGTACATGATGGAGCTCGAGTAAAACGTATTGATTCATTTATCGGGGGGGCGAATCTAGGGTTAGTAACAATTAATAAATTAGACTACTTTGTTAAGTATATCCTCAATATAGAAATTCAAATTTTAAATTGCAGGATTCAAATCCCAACAAGTTTGAAATAAAAAAAATAACATTTTTTATATTACAAGGGAAAAAATCGTTCATATTATCTTTCCATAGAAGGAAATAACAAAAAACAAAAGGTATGTTGCTGCCGTTTTGAAAAAGGGGATAAGGATCACCGAAGTAATGTCTAAACCTAATGATTTTAAAAAGTAAAGAGAAAGAATTCCGGAACAAGGAAACACTATTTTCAATTGTCTCACTATTTTATTTTTAGTATAATGATGGAGACTAAAAAAAGATTCGAGACGAAACAAACAAAAGAGATTAGAGACGACTCAAGAAATGCCTAAGGATTTACCTTCGGACTTTTTCAGAATTACCCAACTTGAGTTATGAGTACGAATGATATTTTTTTTTTTCTTTTTTTTATGTAAGTAAGAACAGAAAAACTTAAATTATAGTCTAAGTCATAAATTTTTTTATATATTTTACATTATATATAGAAATATTAGAATTCTTTTTTCTCGAGCCGTATGAGGAGAAAACCTCTTATACGTTTCTAGGGGGGGTTATTTATCTATATCTATCCCAATGAGCGATCTATCAAATCGTTGCAATTGATGTTCGATCCCGACGAGAAGGAAGTTCAAAAGGTGGGTTTTTATGATCCAATGAAAAATCAAACTTATTTAAACGTTCCTGCTATTCGTTATTTCCTTGAAAAAGGTGCTTAACCTACAGGAACTGTTCATGATATTTTAAGAAAAGCAGAATTTTTAAAAGAATTCATAAAATAAATAAAAAAATTAGAAAAAAAAGAAAGGTAATTAGTATAAATTTGTGTGGTAATTATTTACTCACAATTGCTCTTTTCTTGTTCTATATTATGTTTTATATTTTCCATATTTATTGTTGTGCCAATCCAACACAAATCCTTATTTTTTTTTTTTTCTCAACAATTTATTCATATTGACAATGGTGTGTCGAACAAATATAATTCGATCGTAGATAAATAGATCTGTTTATTTCGATCCTTATTTATTTATGGGTTTTTCCTTTACTTTATTCAAATTATGGGTTTGCCAAATTTACTATTTGTTATATAAGATATATTTTTTTAACGAAAATCAAAAATTTTTTCTATTTTATAAAAAAGGGGGTCGGTCTTTAAATGTAAATTTTTACATTTTTTTTATCTGTCATTTAATCCAATCTACTTTGCTATTTTGTTTGCTATTTTGTTTAATTGATCATCTAATCTTTCCTTTATATTTCTTTTGAATTCCAAATTCAATGTTTTTACGTAGTTGTATAGTTCAATTTCATTTTTTCCACTTGTATATACATATTTATCTGGGTTGCTAACTCAATGGTAGAGTACTCGGCTTTTAAGTGCGATTATGGTTTTTTACACATTTGAATGAAGTAACGAATTCGTCCAGACTTTTGGTAAAGTCTATAAGACCACGACTGATCCTGAAAGGTAATGGATGGAAAAAACCGCATGTCGTAATAAAATAATAAGAAAAAATGGAATTGAATTTTCATTTTTGAATTTCTTAAAATAAAAATAAGAAAGAATATAATAAGAAATTCACAGTTAAAATTGGGTCTAGTGAATAAATGGATAGAGCTCTATGGCTCTAATTCTGGTAAAAAAAAAAAAAAGCAACGAGCTTTTATTCTTAATTTGAATAATTTCCCGATCTAATTAAACGTTAAAAATAACTTAGTGCCTGATGTGGGGAAGGGGTCTCCTGTAAATGGACCTTTGATTCTTTTTTTTAAGAATAAAAAAAAATCCTACCTATTTTCTATTACGGATTGGAAACTAATGTGTAGAAGAAACAGTATACTGACAAAAAAAATTTCCAAAGTCAAAAGAGCGATCGGGTTGCAAAAATAAAAGATTTGTTATCCTCTGATAATTTTTTTAATAGAACGAAGATAAACCTATTGGATAGTAGAAGGGGAGAGGAAAAAGATCTGTTGATTGGACTCTGCATTTTCGGGGTATATATTTTTTTCATACATGATACATACTCTGTTCTGACCGTATTGCACTATGTATAATTTGATAATACAAGAAATACCTATTGTTTCTGGTTCAAGTAGAAATTGAAGTCAATGGAAGAATTACAAGGATATTTAGAAAAAGGTAGATCTTGGCAACAATATTTCCTATATCCGTTACTCTTTCAGGAGTATATTTATGCACTTGCTCATGATCATGATTTAAATGGTTTGATTTTTTATGAACCCGTAAAAGTTTTTGGTTATGATAATAAATCTAGTTTATCACTTGTAAAACGTTTAATTACTCGAATCTATCAAAAGAATTCTTTGATTTCTTCGGTTAATTATTCTAACCAAAATTTTTTTATTGGTCACACTCACAACATTTTTTTTTATTCTCATTTTTATTCTCAAATTATATCAGAAAGTTTTGCAATTATTGTGGAAATTCCATTTTCCTTGCGATTAGTATCTTATTTAGAAAAAAAAGAAATACCAAAATATCATAATTTACGATCAATTCATTCAATTTTTCCTTTTTTAGAAGACAAATTATTGCATTTAAATTATGTTTTAGATATACTAATACCTCATCCCATCCATATGGAAATCTTGGTTCAAATCCTTCAGTGCGGGATTCAAGATGTTCCCTTTTTACACTTATTGCAATTCTTTCTTCACGAATACCATAATTGGAATAATCTCTCCATTACTCAGAAGAAATCTATTTATTTTTTTTCGAAAGAAAATAAAAGATTCTTTTGGTTCCTATATAATTCTTATGTATTTGAGTGCGAAATTTTATTAGTGCTTATTCGTAAACAATCGTCTTA